AGGAGTAGAGACTGCAGCGGTTAAGAAGTTGCAGCCTTCCAAATAGGAACTTGCCAATCCATGAGTATACCATGAAGTTACAAAGGTTGTACCTGTGAACCAACCCCCCACGGCAAAATAAGCGCAAGGAAAGAGCAATAGACCGGACCAACCCACAAAAACGAAACGGTCCCTCCGTAACCAGTCATCCATAATATCAAATAAATCATTTTCATCTTTGGTAAATTTACCAAGAGCTATAGTCATAATGATCCTCCTATTCAACTACTTCAACCATTTCCAAACACCTCATAGCATTTTCGGGGATGGGACCTTCGAGGCTTTTATCATTTATATATGATTTTTTTTCTCGTAGACTGACCCTTCTTTTCTAATGGGTTTCGAATATTAAAATAATTTATTGGTCTATTGATACCTAGGTCAAATCCATGAACTCAATTCAGTTATTGCTTTCTATTCTTAAAAATCCCCTAAGTCATAAATCATGAATTGTCTTATGACTCATAAATCCGATAGATAAATTTTTGAAAGAACTGTTCAAGAAAAAAATGATCCCTTTTCTCGCTCTCGCTACCAGCGGATCCCCAGACATACTCCTTTCCTCCAAGAATCTTATTCTTGAATATTGTTCGTGAAAAAATGAATAGTTTTATATATTCTTCGAATTTCTATGTCTAGGAAAGTACGACAGGATCATATATTTTCTTACTTTTTACATTTTTTTCTTTTATTGTCTTCTTTGTTCTATTTCCCTTTCTTTCCGATTAAAAAAAACTCCAAAGTATACTTTTTTGCAGATCGAGGTAAGAAATTCGAATATTTTTCTATTTACTTTTTTCTTTTTATCTATCTGTCAGATTTTTAAATATTCTATTGAATTTTTTTAATAATAAGAGACTGTAATTGAAAGTCTCTTTCTCGCATCCATTAATTGCCGGAAAAATATCGTATGCATCGATATGAAAAGAAAATTTTGGATACGCGAAGCCATGATTTGATGGATTTTTTTTATTTTTCTATAGATATATTATATCTTATAGAAATAATACAAATCTTATAGAAATAATACAAATGAAAATGGATCTTTTCTTGTGTTCGGAAATATAAATAAAAAAAGATGTTAAAAAAAAATTGTATGTTGGAACTTGGAATAAGCCCCTCCGCGTGGAGGAAGGGAATAGCAATTTCTTCCTATAGAACCTCTAGGAACAAGAAAAGAAGATTTCATCGGAAATATCGACAGATTCTTACGAATTCCAAACCAAAGAAGTATTAAAAACAAAATAAAAAACGATCTACTGTTCGAATTTCATCTCTAGCGAATTTGAATATCAGAATAGTAGATATAGTTATGATTCAATGGGTTAGGTCCACTTACTTTATTTATAATCTTTCCAATTTTTATAATTTGATTGGAATAATAGAAAATAGGAATATCTAACAATTAAAGCAGATATCATTATTCATTAAAAAAAAAATAATAATGATAATAATGTTCTGTTCCACTTTCTAACTATAATTACTTTATTTACTATATTCGAATTCATTATAAAATGGAATTCTACGATTCCTTAGTTTATATATATATATTATTTTATTACAAATATAAACTTAGTACAAATATCAACAATATCTCTATTCTTCCTTCAAATATGAATACTACTGCTGGCGTTTTCGGAAAAAAAAAAAGAAGTAAAAAGCCCCTTATCGGATTTGAACCGATGACTTACGCCTTACCATGGCGTTACTCTACCACTGAGTTAAAAGGGCCCCGTTTGATTCAATTCCTGAATAAGAAATTAGCCACTATGAGTCTAGTATATATATTTGTTACTGCATATACTTATATTATATAGATAAGATAGGATTAGAATATATGTACATAGATAGATTTTATAGCGACTCATTAAGGAACAAGAAATTGGATTTACCTAGTGAATAGAGTATAGTTAAAAAAAATAGTTTATTGAGATTGGATTTGATCAATATCAATGGAATGAATTATTTCAAAACCGATTCGAATGGAAGTCATCCTCATCATAACACGAAATTCATTTCATTGATCCATGTACCCACCAATTCAAATATTTCATCGAATGATTGATAAATGGATTCAATTTGTCCTGTCCCTCAACCAAATTCTTATTGAAAAAATCATTTTCAATAACTTGTTGATCACTATCTACCCGATTTCCAGATTGATTATCGTTTTCTTATTTGCCGGCTTAGTGTGAGATAGAAATATACCTACCTAATCTTAACAATGAATGAAAGTGAAAGAAATGAAGTTTTAACACCTCGTCCTTTCCAGCAAACCAATCATTCCCTGAAAGGATCCTATCTTTCTTTTGCTTTCTTTCCCGTTACTTATCTTTTTTCTATTTTTTTTTTTAATTATAGATGATTGGAATGAACAATTTCGAAATCTAAATGATGAATCAAAAGATTCTATGGTATGGAATTATGAAAGATGGAAAGATCCTTTTGATGGAATCATATCATTCCATTATATTGACAATTTCAAAAAACTGTTCATACTATGAACGTAGTATAACGGCGGTCGGGCAAGTATGCCCCCATCGTCTAGTGGTTCAGGACATCTCTCTTTCAAGGAGGCAGCGGGGATTCGACTTCCCCTGGGGGTAGGGTACTACGAAAGGAAGTTGATCATGGATTATCAATAAAGACTAAAATTTATTCTTCCTGGGTCGATGCCCGAGCGGTTAATGGGGACGGACTGTAAATTCGTTGGCAATATGTCTACGCTGGTTCAAATCCAGCTCGGCCCAATAATTTAATTTGCCGATCCACCATGAAATGATATAACCCATTTGTTGTTCTCCGGAAATGACTGATGTGTTCTGATACGGAAGAATCAAAATAGGATACATCCCTAACGCTATTTCTTTTTTTTCCGTATAAAGTCTAAGGAAATGATTAAATTAAAGTAAATAAATAAAAAAGAGTCTTTTTTATTTTCATTGATTCGTTTTTCAATCGATTTAGCAATAACGAACGGATTACTCGTAATCCGTGTCAATCTCAATAAAATGCATATCTATATAATATCTATATGGATATCAATATATAAATAATAGATATAGATATGAATATATAAATAAGTCCGCCTCTGTCATTTACAGCACAACGGTTCGAATCTAAAATAGAAAAGGAAATGGTTTGAATGAAATCGTAATAATATGTATGCTTTACGCTTTTTTCCCTGGGATTGTAGTTCAATTGGTCAGAGCACCGCCCTGTCAAGGCGGAAGCTGCGGGTTCGAGCCCCGTCAGTCCCGATGGATACAAATCCAATAAAAAAAGACATCAATTCATTTCGTATGTGAAAGGGAATAAAAATAACAAAATCTCATTCCTAACAGGGATTCCTCTTTTTTTTTTCTTTCTTCGTCGGAACCCTTACCTTAAACTAAAAAAAAACCTTAAATTAAAAAAAAAAAAGAAAAAAGGAAAAGGAATTTTGGATTGCATCAGAAATATAATTTTTTAATTTGATATGGATAAAAGATCTTCCTATGTTATACTATTTAATTCTCGACGATGAATTGATTTGATAGCTCAGATATTGTTATTCGTGATATTGATCCGATTTGATATCATTAAGATGTAATTTATACCATTGAATTTACCGGCGAAAGATTTATCATCTCTATGGGATTAAATCCCGAATTATTTATTGAAAATTAAAGAGAAATAAAACATAGAGATTATGGAAGTAAATATTCTCGCATTTATTGCTACTGCACTGTTCATTCTAGTTCCTACTGCTTTTTTACTTATAATTTACGTAAAAACGGTAAGTCAAAGTGACTAATTTTACTTAAACAACATGACTTCTTAATTCTTATCAATGCAATGATTGAATAAAAAAATGAAAAAGGATTTCAATTTGGGGTCTTAGTCTTAAATGAAATGATCGGACTACAATCAGCGGAATTCTATGAAATCCGGATAGTATGGTAGAAATAAATCAAATCTATTTCTTTCTACTATACTATCTATCTATTATTGTAGTATATTAAAGTTTTACTCTAGAAAAATAGAGGTTTAATATGGATCAATCTACAATATGTATCTTGATATTCATATATATCTTCATATATATAGAATCTCAATTACATATATGTATTAAATATATGTAATGTACATAGCATAGCGTCCTAATTTTGTTCTTTGTTTCATCTATTTGATTTGTATTGGTTCCAATCAATCTGAAATAATCAAAAAGCAACTCTTATTCTTCCGATTCGAATTTTTAGATTTCTTATTATTTTCACAATCCCGGTATTATATCATATTAAAAAAAAAAAATAAATTAATCTTTTTAGCATTCCGAAGAAAGAATTGATTCAATAGTTGACAGATGATCCGGGGGTTCTATGAGAAACTTTTTCGTATTTCGAAAAGATTGGTGGTAAAACCCAACCGATTTTTAACGTTTGAACCATGATATGAAATGAGTTCAATAAAGCATCAATTCAATTTCGAACCTAAAATAAAAAAAAAAAAAAAGAAAATAAAACAAGCAGGAAGGCAAATACCTAATATATATATGGTATTTGCCTAAAGCAACGGCAATATCTTATTATGTGCAGTATCTTGTTAGACAATTCCTTTGTCTATTTTGTTTCCTATAGAAATTGTGTATCCGCTTAATAACTAATAACAGAACTTTTCTCTTTAAAAAAAAAAAAGAAAAGGAGGGGACAAAAAGAATAAAGTAGGAGTGGGGGGGTTACGCGATTCCTCATTTTCCATATATAACTTTGGTAAGAGCCAGTTCATCGAAATAGAAATCTTAATAAGAATTCGGGGAGTAAATTTGCTATTATTTGTATTCCCTTGACTTTCAAAATACGAACATGGGAATAATTCAAATATTTGTTTGATTGAAAGAGTATTTTCTATTTCTATATTTATTATCCATAGAATACATTACACTACTAGAATACAATAGAATTCCGAAATGCAGATATATTTGAATTCAATTAATTAGTATTAATTAAATACTTAAATTCAATAGTTAAAAAATTTCAGAACCCAGTTATAAAAAAAAACAATTGATACTTTGATCCCTTAACTCAATTAGTAGTACCCTTAGAGTCCACTCCTTCCCCACACTACGAGGGAAAGGGAAAATGAAAAAACTACCATTAAAGCAGCCCAAGCAAGACTTACTATATCCATGTAAATTTTGTCTCCTATCTCTATCAATATGTAGAAATTATTTCATTATTGTTCACTAATTTTTCTTGTATTTTTTTATTTTTTTGTATTACTCACTAATAATACTATAATATATAATAATAGTGGAATCGCTGGTACAGAGTCAAAAAAGGGATTCTGGGCTAACACCATTGACAAAACAATCCAATAAATCCAATTAAAACATCTAAGAAGTTCGAATTGGATTTCTAGTAGAATGGCAAAACATTAAGCATAAACAAAATATCCGGAGACATTTTTGGAAATAGTGAAGTAGTAAGGGAATGAATATTACTAACAGGTAGGAATAATAAGACCTATGTTTTATTTTGTTTCCCCCCATTAAGTAATTTCATTAAGTAAGTAATTTCATTATCATTAAGTAAAAAAAATGTAGAATCAAGACAGATTACTTTACATACTCATATTCTTATTTCCATCTCTTATTTCCATTTGATCTAATCCTTACCGTCTCCCGGTTCGTTCTCTAAAGCAATCGGAAGACATCCTATTCAATTCTTTGACTATAAAATTATTTGACTAGACAGACGAAAAGAAAGATTTTATTTTATATTCGAATGGAAATAGAATATAAATAATAATAATGAATTTTTTTAGAAAAAAAAAAATATATATTATATTAAATATAATTAAATATATTAAACAAGAACATTAATTAATAAAAATAAGTAAGAATATTAAAAAAAAAATATGAAAATAGAACTATTTAAATAAAAACTATTTAAATTTAATTTAAATTAAAAATTAAATAAATATAAAAAAAGAAAGCCAATTAGCTATTTAATCTAACTAATCTAACTAATATTGAATAAATGGGGAAGCGCTCATATACTTTACATGAGTCTGTATACAAGGTTTTTCTTCCGCCCCTTCCCCAACTAAAAATGGAATTAGATTCCTTGTCCGACCTATCCCTATCCAATCTAATTCAAGAACCAGTAGTCAGTAGACGGACACTACATTAGTAGTGGAATGAAAATACCATCATTTCAAGATTTATTGATTCCTTTTCACTACTAGAATCTTTCTTTGAATCCGAGACGAAAAGATTTACAGCATTTTAGAGAACAAGCCTCCCGATGCTTAGAATTTAGAATCAAAAAAGTCTCAAGAGTCCTTTTCCCCGCTTGCTTCTGCTGGAAAAAAATGAAAGTTTTCTATCAACAAAACGGAATACACTATTTCAATTCTCTTGTCGATCAGGCGACACCCGGATTTGAACTGGGGAAAAAGGATTTGCAGTCCCCCGCCTTACCACTCGGCCATGCCGCCAAAACGCTATAAAAAAAATATATGAGAATACCCCCCCAAAAAAAGGGGTTCTAAACTTATTTTTTTTTATTTTATGTGTTTGTATCTTAAATTCCGTTTTCTTTAATCCCATTCCATTCTTCAAAGAGCTCCTCCGCCCTTTTCTATTGAAAAAAACAAACGTACACCTTCAGTCACAAAAGCAAAAATTTCGGGACAAATCGCAACCGTTAACTATTAATTTAATTGCTGAACGATTCTTGAATTTGAATCTAAAATGGTTTTTTCTTAATGAGATAAGAAAATCGAAATTGATACATAACCAATCAATATTGCTTTTTTTTATTGAAAAAAAATCCTTCTACATTTCCATTATAACAGCAACTGTCAGTATGTGTAAACCCTAGAACATAAATTTGAATTGTTACACAGATATTATCTAATCGGGTATCTTATCCGTATATAATACCTATACTAAAGAAAGGGAATTTTGAAGAAATTCTCGTGCTTCCTTTTTTTTTTACAATTTTTCATTAAATAGATTGAATCGAAAATAAAAAATTAACACGGCATGTGCTGTCCCGAAGGAATAGGACTACAATAAAGTAAGAGACATATAGTTATCTATATAGATATATATATAGTGGAGTTAGATCTGCGCATGTTTAATAAATACAATCCTTATTACTTACGCACTCCAATCGTATTCTCAAATTCTAAAAAAAATGGGTACAAATATCTCTCTTCTCTGCGAATTCGAATTCTTTTTTGAATAATTGAAAAGGTTAAGTGCTAAAAAAATCCATTCTATATTGTTTCTGATTATTAGATCTTTATCTCATCGAACAGAGCAAATCCCGAATTCATTTTTTTTTTTCTCGTATCCAATCGAATTGGAATATGTAATATCATAATAATGGTAGAAAAGGAATCTATTTTTTGTTTTGATATTCCTAAAAAAAAACTGAAGTTCTAGGTAGAATTTTTCAATTCGTTTCCATT